TATTTGATCCCTTCTCCTACAAAGAAACTTGCAACGCCAACACCATTGGTAATTCCGTCAATTACCCGTCTATCTAAAAAATGAGTTACTTCAGCTAATCCTCTTATACTTGTAGTTAAGCATGTTGCATAAAAAACATCTATGTAACCACGATTATATGACCAATTGTATATCACATTTATTATTCGATCCAATAAAATTTTCTTAGAGCCTGTTTTTTTAACAAATGAATTGATTAAGTCCAAATTCTGAAAAGATGAATTAACAGACCCATATAAAATAGACGCTATGAATATTCCAAAACAGGCTATACTGACTGAATAAATTGCATTTGTCACAAATTCATACCAATCCACAGAATAGTTCGAATTTTGATGTAAAAGGTTTATTGATGGAGTTAACCATTTCGATAATATATCAAAATCCATTACTCCTTGATCGAAAGGAATTCCTATGGATCCAACGAACAAAGTAAATAGGACCAATATAAGTAGAGGCAAAAGCATAGTATTGTCTGATTCATGGGGATACGTTGAAGTGTCTTTATTTTCAAAATAAATCCTACAGGAGCGTATCAGATTTCTTACATTTCCGTTCATTTTGTATATCTTCGTCGAAAAAAAGGAAACCTTTTCATTATTATTCATTGTTGATAAAAACAAATTTCTGTTAACTGGTTTGGTTCCTTCTTTCCCCCATATAGATATTGAATAGAACGAGCTATTTTGAGTGCCACTGTAATTTTGAAAATGAGCATGGAAATGACCATCAAAAGTAAGTAAATACATCCGAAACATATAAAATGCAGTTAACCCCGCCGAGAAACAAGCTATTATCGCGAAAATAGGTGAATACAACCAACTATCATTAAGAATTTCATCTTTAGACCAAAAACAAGCAAGAGGTGGAATTCCACAAAGAGAAAGTGTACCTAATAAAAAAGTATTTTTTGTAATTGGCACATATTTTGTTAAACCACCCATAAGAACCATGTTCTGACTTTTATCTGGAGAATATCCAACAATGGGTTCCATTGAATGAATAATTGATCCGGATCCTAAAAACAATAATGCTTTCGAATAGGCATGAGTGATCAAATGGAATAAAGCAGCTCGATAAGAGCCTATCCCCGGGGCTAACATAATATAACCCAATTGAGACATTGTAGAATAGGCTAAACTTCTCTTAATGTCTCTTTGAGCAAGAGCTAAAGTAGCTCCTAATAGTACCGTTATTACACCTATCAAAGAAATGAGATTCATTATGTAAGGTATGACTGTGAAAAGCGGAAGAAATCGAGCGACAAGAAAAATGCCTGCTGCTACCATAGTAGCAGCATGGATAAGAGCCGAAATAGGAGTAGGCCCCTCCATGGCATCAGGTAACCATACATGAAGGGGAAATTGTGCGGATTTAGCAACTGCACCGACGAATAATAGGGAGGCACACAGAGTAGCAAATAAAGAGTTGACCCCATTATTACGGATCAGGTTATTGAAGATTTCGAACAAATCTCGAAATTCGAAACTCCCTGTTATCCAATAAAAACCTAAGATTCCTAATAATAACCCAAAATCCCCTACACGATTAGTTACAAACGCTTTTTGACAAGCATTTGCGGCAGCCGGTCGTGTGAACCAAAAACCTATTAATAAATATGAACACATTCCCACTAGTTCCCAAAAAATATGAATTTGTATCAAATTGGAACTAGTAACTAATCCCAACATGGAAGTATTGGAAAAACTCATATAAGCAAAAAATCTCAAATATCCTTGATCATGAGACATATAATTGTCACTATAAATAAGAACCATGATTCCAACCGTAGTGATTAGTATTGACATAATAGAAGTAAGTGGATCGATCAAGTAGCCGAACTCTAAGGAAAAATCAGTATTGATGGTCCAAGACCATAGATGTTGATAGATAGAACTGCCATTTATCTGTTGAATAGACAGATCGGACGAAAAAACCATAACTATACTTAGCAATGAAACACTAGGAAAAGTCCACATACGACGCAGATTTTTTGTTGCGGTCGGAACAAGCAGAAGTCCCAACCCTATTGACATAGTAACTGGAAGTAGAGCGAAAGGTATGATCCATGCATATTGATATGTATGTTCCATAAGAAAATCAAACTTTCTTTTTTTATTCTTATTAATTGTTTCCCATTCACCAGCCCTTATTTCTTCCGGAAGGAGCAATAATCAAATAAATAAAAAAAAAATCAAGATATACAAGATATAAAAGAACTCAAATATGATTTTTCATTCTTAATTATTCTGATTCTTTCCAAACTATTGAAAAAAAAAAAATTCAAATGAAGAAGTTACAATTCTTCAAATAACCAAGTTACTAGTTAAAAGCTACTACCTAGTTATTAACGAAGATATTTATTAAGATAAAAAATACGAGATTTTCAATTATTCTACTATATACATACGATACGGTGATTTCTATCCATATTTATATCAATATAGTAAGGAAAAAGAATGATACCCAAAATTCAAGTACTTTATTCTGCTGATATGTATCGTCGGATCTGCCAATAACTCGATCCAATAAACCTAGTTTTTTTTGAGTTTCTTCGGAGTCATTAACTAAAACGAATTCTGGAATTGATTGGCTTCTAGTCCAATAAAACAAACTTATGTTTATGTGTTTATGAAAAATCCTAGAATACTTGTCACTTCACATAGAACTAAAAAGAGAAATTACTCCAATTCCCTTTATTTTATCAAGTAATGTATTGTTTAACGGATTAACTACTTTGGTTTAATTTCAATTTAAATTATGTGGACTCTATCTCCGAGCTTGATCAATTAATAGAAAAGGTTACATTCATTATTGGTTTCCTAAATTAGGAAAGGGTTCTTAAGCTTTTCGATTTATTAAAGATAACATTTATAATATATATATATATATATTATCTAAATAGACTGAGATATGAATTGGAACCTTTTTAATTGTTATCAATGGCATCCGATTCAACGGTAGTAGATCCCGCCCGTAGACATAGATTGAATAAAGATATGAAGCCCCCAATCGGTACAAATTATTCTTTCTTCGAACATTGGATGTAATGGAAATGTGAAAAAAAAAAAATTCCCTTGAAAATCACATCGTTTTTTCTTTTTTCTTCTATTTCATTTCTTTTTTTATCCTTAATGATACCATATGCGATGCTCATCTATCTGTATCCATACTTTTCTATGTTATGAAGTAAGCATAAGTATCGGCTATGGAATAAAGATAGATAATGAATAGTTAATAGAAAGAACAATCTATTTTGAATTGAACAATAAATGTCTTTCACGTCCAACTATAAAAATGAGTGACCCTTTTATTTTGAAATGGCGGTTCCAAAGAAACGTACTTCTCTGTCAAAAAAGCATATTCGTAGAAATATTTGGAAAGGAAGGGGATATCAGGCCGCGACAAAAGCTTTATCTTTAGCTAAATCTATTTCTACCGGGCATTCAAAAAGTTTTTTTGTGCGACAAACAAGTAATAAAGCCTTGGAATGATCTGAATCTGAATCAGCATGACTCGATGAATTGGATGATTAAATTTATAAGATGAAGAATTCCCATTAACTAATGTTTTGAACTCATCAATATGAGATAGAACTAGCTGTTGTGGTATGTAGAATACGAATTATTCTGTATACTAGGTTCTAAAAATGATTTCTTTTTTTGTTTGAAAAAAAAAAAAAAGAAAGAAGTAGTTAGACACAAAATACAAGGTTTCACCTTTCATTGATTGGTTTTTATAATTCGCGAGATGGGGATTGTAACTTTCCCCATCGATTCATTTTTCACAATAACAAAACTCTTACTTTTTTTTTTCTTAGGAAGGGATTGGCTTATTGGATTATGTATCTCCAATAGTTATACATCATTAAGATTTTTGGAAAACCTGAAACAAGTATGAACGAGGTTAGAGCCCCCTTCTTTGTTCCAAAGTAAGGCGGGGGTAAGATTCATAGCCAAAGTCAATGGATTATTGAAACTAATTGATTAAAATATACATTTTAAAACTTTGATTTGTAGCTCTCTGAATCACTACATATCTACAAGGACTCCCTCTTATTTCGAACAGATAAAAAAAAAACAAAATAATAAAACTGCCAGGATCCCATTTAGATCGATATTTATGTACTAAATAATGAGTCAATCTTACGTTACGTAATCCAACCCCAATGGATCCTATCCCATGTTTGAACTGGAGGATCGATCAATCGATATATCTAGATCTAATATCTAAATTATTTTATCTATTAATATTAGATTTCAAATCTATATATAAAGAGATCTTATCAGTTTAAATTGAATTTTCTAAGTTTTCTAAGTTAAAGTACATACAGTTAAAGTACATACAAAAGTGCATACAGTAGAATTCCGATAAAGATTGAAACTCTTTTGTTATACGATATGCCCGGTCCAATACCTAATGGGTTTGGTAAATCCTCACACAAATTATGTTATGTATACAATGAAGATCCCAATCATTAATACATCTTTGATACCAAACTATCCAAATTTTTATAGAAATCCTTTGGATGTAGTGATGAAGTTGTGATATATAAAAAATATTGTTTTATTTTGTTCATTGAAAAATGAATCTTTTTCATTTCGGATCTATCAAGTCAAAAAATGAGAAAAATAAAATTCTTAGTTCTATACCCGGACTCAGGGCATAACCGTCTAGTTCCAACTATTCGAGAAGAACTTATAATACGGAAAAGCCCGCTGTTTAAAACAACCCCCTGCCACGATACTAAGGATTATTGAGCGTTTAAATATTTATTTGAACGGGTCTTTATTCATCGATTCTAACATTTCCTAAAATAGATTGCATTAAATCCCTCAATCTCGACGATTGAACATCATATGGACTATGATTATTTCGATGAAGCCGCCATGGTGAAATTGGTAGACACGCTGCTCTTAGGAAGCAGTGCTAGAGCATCTCGGTTCGAGTCCGAGTGGCGGCATAAATTCTATAATGAATTCAATTCCGGATTTCCATTCCTGGGGATACCCCCCTAAAAAAAAATTATGATATTTGCCACTTTAGAACATATATTAACTCACATCTCTTTTTCTATCATTTCAATTGTTATTACGATTCATTTGATGACCTTATTAATCCATGAAACCGTAGTACTATTTGATTTGTCAGAAAAAGCCATGATGGCTACCTTTTTCTGTATAACAGGATTATTAGTTACTCGTTGGATTTATTCGAGACATTTGCCGTTAAGCGATTTATATGAATCTTTAATGTTTCTTTCATGGAGTTTCTCCATTATTCATATGTTTCCTAAAAGACGGAACCAGAAAAGTTATTTAAGCGCAATAACCGCGCCAAGTGCTATTTTTACCCAAGGCTTTGCCACTTCGGGTCTTTCAACCAAAATGCATCAATCTGCAATATTAGTACCTGCTCTACAATCCCAGTGGTTAATGATGCACGTAAGTATGATGTTATTGAGTTATGCAGCTCTTTTATGTGGATCGTTATTATCCGTAGCTCTTTTAGTCATTACATTTCGAAAAAACCTAGATATTCCTCGCAAAAGCAATCATTTTTTAATTGGGTCATTTTCCTTTGTGAATGAAAAAAGAAGCGTTTTACAAAACACTTCTTTTCTTTCATTTATAAATTATCACAGGTATCAATTAACTCAACAATTAGATCAGTGTAGTTATCGTGTCATTAGTCTAGGGTTTACTTTTTTAACCATAGGTATTCTTTCGGGAGCAGTATGGGCTAATGAGGCATGGGGGTCTTATTGGAATTGGGACCCCAAGGAAACTTGGGCATTTATTACTTGGACCATATTCGCGATTTATTTACACAGTAAAACAAATCAGAGCTTTCAGGGTGTGGATTCGGCAATTGTGGCTTCTATAGGATTTCTTATAATTTGGATATGCTATTTTGGGGTCAATCTATTAGGAATAGGACTACATAGTTATGGTTCATTCACATTAACAACTAATTGAAGAAAGGGCCTGAAGAATACATAGGAACATCGTCCCGTATATTATATAAAGAAGGTTTGTGCAAGTTTTTTCGAACCATTTGAATCACTATTTGATTCAAATGGTTCGAAAAAACTTTAGATGTATCTGATTATAATTCACTTCATTTTTTTTTCTTTCATTGAACGCTTTTAAAAATCACACAGTTCTTTTACATTAATGTAATGTCTTATTGATGAAAACTATTTATGAAAATAAATAGATAGAATAGCTTCTATCCTGTCAATTGATAGCGAGAGAACGAAATCAGGATAAATACCAATACCTATTACAGGTAGAAGGATACAGACCGAAACAAATAGTTCTCGTGGTCCAGAATCAAAAAAATAAGAGTTTGGAACGTTGAATAGCTTGTAGCCATAGAACATCCGACGTGACATAGATAATGAATAAATAGGAGTTAATATCATTCCAATTGCCATTACGAAAGTAATTAGTATTTTTGGCATTAAAAGATATTTCGGGCTAGTAATTATTCCAAAAAATACTACTGATTCCGCAACAAAACCACTCATTCCTGGCAATGCAAGAGAAGCCATCGAGAAGCTACTGAACATGGTAAATATTTTTGGCATTGGGATAGCTATTCCTCCCATTTCGTCGAGATAAACAAGACGTATTCTATCGTAGCTCGTCCCTGCCAAGAAAAAAAGTGCAGCACCAATAAATCCATGAGAGATTATTTGTAAAATGGCTCCATTGATTCCCGTATCGGTTATGGAACCAATTCCTATAAGTGTGAAACCCATATGAGATACGGAGGAATAGGCTATTCTCTTTTTTAAATTGCGTTGACCGAAAGAAGTTGAAGCTGCATAGATTATTTGAATCGCTCCTACTATCATCAACCAGGGAGAAAATATAGAATGAGCATGGGGTAATAATTCCATATTGATCCGAACCAATCCATACGCTCCCATTTTTAATAAGATTCCCGCTAGAAGCATACATGTACTGTAATGTGCTTCTCCATGGGTATCTGGTAACCATGTATGTAGGGGTATAATCGGCGATTTGACAGCATAAGCAATAAGGAAGCCAATATAGAATATTATTTCCAATCCCAAAGGATACGATTGATTAGCTAATGTTTCAAAATTTAATGTTGGCTCATTGGAGCCATATAAACCCATACCCGGAACTCCCATTAAGAGAAAAATAGAACCCCCCGCTGTGTACAAAATAAACTTTGTAGCTGAGTACAGACGTTTCTTCCCTCCCCATATGGATACAAGTAGGTAAACAGGAATTAATTCTAATTCCCACATGAGGAAAAAAAGTAAAAGGTCTCGAGAGGAAAATGATCCTATTTGACCACTATACATTGCTAACATCAGGAAATGGAACAATCGCGAATCTCTAGTAACTGGCCGAGCCGCTAAAGTAGCTAAAGTAGTGATGAATCCCGTCAGTAAAATGGGTCCTATGGAAAGTCCATCGATTCCTGGTCTCCAGTGAAAATCAAAAGTATTTATCCATTTATAAGCCTCCTCTAATTGGATTAATGGATCGTCCAATTGGAAATGATAACAGAACGCATAGGTCGTTAGAAGGAGTTCTAATAAACATATACAAATAGTATACCACCGAACCACCTTATTTTTATTCCCTCTACGAGGGAGAAAGAAAATTGACGAACCCGCGGATATCGGCAAAACAACAATTATTGTTAACCAAGGAAAATAACTCGTGGTAAAGACAAGATAGACTTTGACCACAAAAACCCGCGCTCGGAATAATTTCTCGAGTACGGGTTTTTGTCGGTAAAGAGGAATCAAATGGATTCAAGTGGATTTTTCTAGAACGTATCAATAAGCTAGACCCATGCTGCGAGTTGTCTCATGCCATAAGTAAACCCGAACACTCAAGAAATCTGTTGGACAAGCGGATTCACATCTCTTACAACCTACACAGTCCTCTGTTCTTGGAGCAGAAGCAATTTGTTTAGCTTTACATCCGTCCCAAGGTATCATTTCCAATACATCTGTGGGGCAGGCTCGTACACATTGAGTACACCCTATACATGTATCATAAATCTTTACTGAATGCGACATTGGATCTATAAATTTTTTGAACTTTATGAATTTTCGATCTGGCTTCATTAGTAATTGAATTATATATTATGTTGTAGACGCCAGACGAATCAGTGATTTACCAGAACTTTTTTGATAATCAATCTATTTCTGGATCTGTTCATGAGCAAGGGCCAAGATACTTTGATTTCTTACGTTTCAACAAGCATGGTCATACGAATCATACATGCTAGTTCTAAATTAGTGAATATTTTGTGGATATCTGTCTTTATTTATATCATTAATACTATTTATTCAACAAATTCGATTGATTGATACGAGTTGATTTTCTGTTACGATGGATCGATGAAACAATAGCCGGCCCAATAGCTGCTTCAGCGGCTGCAATAGCTATAACAAAAATCGAGAAAATATCTCCTTTTAATTGACGACTATCAAACAAATCAGAAAATGTTACGAGATTTATATTAACCGCATTCAGTATAAGTTCAAGACACATAAGTGCTCTAACCATGTTTCGACTTGTGATCAATCCATAAATACCGATAGAAAATAAATAGGCACTCAAAATAAGTACATGTTCGGTCATCATTGACCAACCCCTCATCAATTTTGATTCATTTCAATATGAACAACAATTTCACCGATTTGATTAGAATATAAATTTAAGTACGAAACAAAGTAAGGTATTAGTAATGGATCGAACTAAACCCCTTTCATTTCATATATGAACAATAGAATATGAAAATGGAACTGAAGGAAAATGGATGTGATAACATAGAACAAAACAAGACTTTATTTATTTTATTTTGGATCTAAGTATTTATTACTTAATTACTTTACTGCCGGGCCATAGCAATTGCACCTATCAAAGCAACTAAAAGAATTATAGAAATGAGTTCAAATGGAAGGTAAAAATCTGTTGATAAATGAATCCCAATTTGTTGAACGTTACTTGTTAGGTCCTGCTCTATAATCTGATTTGATCTTGTAGTCCAAACAATCCCGTACCACGACGTATCCGAGATAGTAGTAATTAGTGAAAAAAGAATACTTGTACAAACCAGTGAAGTGACCCCATCCCCAACGGTCCAAAGATAGAAATCGTTGTAATATTCTGAACCATTCATGAACATCACAGCAAATAGGATTAAAACATTTACAGCTCCTACGTAAATAAGGAGCTGTGCAGCAGCTACAAAATAGGAGTTAGATGGAATATGGAATAAGGATATACAAACAAGAACCAGTCCCAATGAAAAAGCAGAATAAATTGGGTTGGTAAGTAAGACCACCCCCAGACCTCCTAATATAAGACCTGATCCCAGAAATACTAAAAGAATATCATGTATTGGTCCAGGTAAATCCATTATGTGTAAAAAAAGAGATAAATAAATCGAAATATTTCATAAACTTACTAACCGACCCAAGAAAAAAGAGGTTACCTTATTTTTCTTGTATATGATACGTTCCTAATTGAATCCTAAAGGGGTGTAGATTTATATAGATACAGTTATTGGATCAATCCCGCTACTGTATCTGAAAGAGTAGTTCGAAATTTTATATTTTGAAATCATCACAGATCTATGAATCCATTCTAAATCAAAATCAAGCCTTGATTCTCGCCAATCAATAGTTATTTACTGACCTAGCAAAATGAAAGAAGCCTCACTCCTTTACTTTAAATCAAAACGGAATCTTAGTAATTGGTAATCGTTTTTGAATCAAGAGGTTTACCCCTGATTATTTTGATTGGAGTCGAATTCGTAATTGTTCGAATTGTGTAATCTCCAATTACTGACATTGGTAACCGGCCCAAAGCAATTTGATTATAATTCAATTCGTGACGATCATAAGTAGAAAGTTCATATTCTTCAGTCATTGATAAACAGTTTGTTGGACAATACTCGACACAATTACCACAAAAAATACAGATTCCAAAATCAATACTATAATTAAGCAATCGTTTCTTTCTAATATCCGTTTCCAATCTCCAATGAACAACGGGTAGATCTATGGGGCATACCCGAACACATACTTCACAAGCAATGCATTTATCAAATTCAAAATGGATTCGACCACGAAAACGCTCCGATGTGATCGACTTTTCATAAGGATATTGAATAGTCACAGGTAAACGATTCACGTGAGATAAGGTAATCATGAAACTTTGACCAATATACCTTGCAGCTCGTATTGTCTGTTGACCATAATTCATGAACCCAGTCACCATAGGGAACATATCGTGGATATCCATGAATAGTTTGATGTTTCTTTCTCTTGCTCTAGATAGGTTATGAATCTAGAATATCATATTTTGTTACAGCGAAACGAGTTGGGAAGAAGTTGTTAATAATAGATTACCTAGAGAAATAGGTAAAAGAAATTTCCACCCAAGGTTTAATAGCTGGTCCATTCTCATCCTAGGTAAAGTCCATCTTGTTGTGATAGGAATGAACAGGAACAAATAAGCTTTAGCTAATGTAATAAGGATACCAATTGTTATTCCAAAGACTCCACCTGTTTTATTTATTCCAAAAGGTTCAGAAATGAATATGTACGGAATAGAGAAATTCCACCCGCCCAAGTAAAGAACTGTTACAAATAATGAAGAAACTAGTAGATTTAGGTAAGAAGCAACGTAAAATAAACCAGATTTAATACCTGAATATTCGGTTTGATAACCTGCTACTAATTCCTCCTCCGCTTCTGGTAAATCAAAAGGTAATCTTTCACATTCCGCTAGGGAAGAAATTAGAAAAACTATAAACCCTATAGGTTGACGCCACAGATTCCACCCCCAAAACCCATATTTTGACTGTGCCTCAACTATATCAACTGTACTTGAACTGTTAGATAATCATAGTCGATGATAACATCACTATTCCCATCGCTATTCCAGAACCGCACATGAGACCTCAGCTTCATACGGCTCCTCGATGGCCACAAATAAATCTAAGGACTGGTTCATTATTACCTCGGCATGTTTGTAGTGTAGATTAGAGTAAAGATGTATCGAAGAGTCCCGAATTAGACCAATGGAATTCCGTCCGCCATAATAAAAAAAAGCGCTTCCGAATTGATCTCATCCTTTATTTTCTAATTAGACTTAGAATTCTTTTAGTTCAGTAATAACTTAATCCTTCAATAAAATACTCGTTGTTTCAATAGATATTTCGACCCATACTTTTCGTACGAAAAATAATTAGACACTAATTCATGAGTTATAGTTGATAAATCATTATAAGAATTCTATCCGTATGAATATGGATATGGATAGGATTGAGGAAAGAAAGAATAAACAAAGATCTCTTATTATTCAGTTTTCCTATTGCATTCCATTTCTTTCGTTCCTGTTCTTCTTTCTCACTCAGAAGGGGGTTTCTAAAAAATCAAATCAAAGGATTACTTCGTTCTCGACAGTCATTTATTTAATCAGTGGATAGAAGCATACTCTGGATCGGAATCGTGAGGAAGTACTGCTTGATCATTTCTACGAACTTAAAGCCCTCATTATGATTCCTTTTATGTTATGCAGAAATATCCCTTTGGATACCTTACATTATCTTCATCACTAATCCTTTGTGTACCTTTGTGTTCCTAACCGTCCACTCATTTTTGATTGATCCCCGGTATGGTAATACATACAACATACACAACATACAACAACATACTATACAATAGTAGAAACTCCATACAGTTGATCTTTTGCACCCGCTTCAAGTCATGATGACTAATCAACCAATCTTGGGGTAAACAGTTTCGACCGCTTATGTTTACTTCCACTTTACTCTCGTACATAGGGAATGAGAATCAATCTTCTTACTGCAAATTCATAAGCTGTTTTGTTTCACTCATATAACTATCTGGTTTAACTCATCGACCCGAATGATGAATAAAAAGAGAAAGGTATCTATTCAACACATCCAACCCCTTTCCTTTATTTCCAGGAAAGGGGTAAAGGTTCATGTTCCAACGAATCACACGTAGAGATATTGATAACACACACGGAGTTAATGGTATTTCATAACTAATAGATTGAGCAGCAGCTCGTAGACCACCTGAAAAGGAATATTTATTATTCGATCCATATCCTGACATAAGAAGTCCAATAGGAGCAATACTGGAAATAGCGATCCATAAAAAAACGCCTATACTGAGATCGGCTAGAACAAGGCGATAGCCAAAAGGAATTACTAAATAGCTTAGTAGAATTGATATGACCGCTATAGATGGCCCCATACTGAATAAACGAACATCTCCTCTAGATGGGAGAAGATCCTCTTTCAAAAGTAGTTTGGTCCCATCTGCTAGAGCTTGAAGAATTCCCAAGGGGCCGGCATATTCAGGCCCGATACGTTGTTGTATCCCTGCAGATATTTCTCTTTCTAACCACACAATCACGAGTACGCCTATTGTGATTCCCGATACAGGAGTAAAAATAGGGACAAGCAGCCATAAGAGGTCTATGACCTCTTTTAAGGATTCCGATCTGGAAAAAGAATTGATAGCTTGTACTTCTGTCGTATCAATTATCATTTCAACGATCAACTTCTCCCATAATGATATCTATACTACCTAGTATCGTCATGATATCCGCCAATTTCATTCTTTTAACTAGCTGAGGAAGAATTTGCAAATTGATGAAACCAGGTGGACGAATTTTCCATCTCCAGGGAAAAACACTATTATCCCCTATCAGAAAAATTCCCAATTCTCCCTTTGGGGCTTCTACTCTCACATAAAGTTCTTGTTTCGACAATTCAAAAGTGGGAGAAGGCTTTTTACTAATGAATCGATATTCAAAACCATTCCATTCGGAATCACTTGCTCTATCAAAGCGTCGAACTTCTAAGTTCTCATAGGGCCCCCCCGGAATTCCTTCTAGAGCCTGTTGAATAATTTTTATGGATTCCGTCATTTCATTGATTCGTACTAAATAACGAGCTAATGAGTCTCCTTCTTTTTGCCACTGGACTTCCCAATCGAATTCATCGTAACACTCATAATGATCAACTTTACGAAGATCCCATTGGATTCCGGAAGCTCGTAGCATTGGTCCCGATAAACCCCAATTTATTGCTTCCTCCCCACCAATAATGCCCACCCCTTCAACTCGTTCCAAAAAAATGGGATTTTGCGTAATAAGCTTTTGATATTCAACAATTCCTGTTAAAGAATAATCGCAGAAATCCAAACATTTATCTATCCAGCCATGAGGTAGATCAGCAGCGACTCCCCCGATACGGAAATAATTATGCATCATTCGCATACCTGTGGCAGCTTCGAATAGGTCGTATAGCAATTCCCTTTCTCTGAAAATATAGAAGAAGGGAGTCTGTGAACCGATATCTGCCATAAAAGGTCCAAGCCATAATAAATGAGAAGCTATACGACTCAGCTCCAGCATAATTACTCTGATATAGCTGGCTCTTTTGGGTACTTGAATATTTCCTAATTGTTCTGGTGCATTTACCGTTATTGCCTCTGTGAACATAGTAGCTAAATAATCCCAACGTGTTACATAAGGAAGATATTGTATAATTGTTCGGTTTTCCGCAATTTTTTCCATCCCTCTGTGTAAATAACCCAATACGGGTTCGCAGTCAATAACATCTTCACCATCTAGAGTAACGATAAGTCGAAGAACACCATGCATTGATGGGTGGTGAGGACCCATATTAACTATCATGAGGTCTTTTCTTGTAGCCGGTACATTCATATGTTTTCTTCTCCGATCCATTATTCTATGAATTGCCAAAAAGGAAATAAATGAGGTTCATCAAAATTCAAGATCTAATAAACCAAAGAATTCAAATAATCTTCAAATTAACGAATTTTTGGTTCCCGAATATCTAATTGATCGATTAATTTTTTATAACGCACTCTATTTTTCTTTGACAAATAAGCCAGCAGTCGTTGACGTTTTCCCAGAATTTTCCGCAAACCTACCTGAGATAAATAATCTTTTCTGTGCAATTCAAAATGTGAAGTAAGTCTCTGTATCTTATTGGTGAAACTGATTACTTGAAATTCAACAGACCCTTTGTTTTTTTCTTCTTTCGGAATAACTGAGATGAATGAATTTTTGACCATAACCATAAAAATAAAATTTCTCTCTCTTTTTTTTTTTCACAGATATGGATTTTACCAATCAGGAATAATAATAATGCCAGTTATTTTGATCTGATACACCCAATAATCTGGATTTATTCATATATTACTTTATTCTTTATTCTATCAAATCAAATAAAAATGAAATTCAAATGAATTGTAAGTACAATTTGTAATTTGATTCGATAGAAGGGCAATTTCTGTACCCACAAAAGAAAATTATTTTGACCTAAGAAGATTCTACCAAATCATTTCTAGATTCAATCCAAATCCGACACCTGATATATAGGAAATGTACCAACCATCAACTAATTCCGAATCGTGGATACATATGTATCCTTGACATACTGAAACGGCTGCCATTATTGGTATCAAACCAGTAGCGATTCATACAAGCTAAATCCTCTAATCGATAATTGGGCCAAAGAAACAATTTGAATTGAATGAATTTATTTATATCTGTATCAATATGCTTGTCCTCATCCAAAAATTGCCCCCAGTTCCTTACATTGTTGTCATTGAAAAATACCGGATTTCTATCCATAACATTCCTATTTCCGGAATTGAAACAAATTAGAATTCTCAATTCTCTACGACGCCTAGGGGATAGAATATTTTCAGGAACAAGCAAATCATAATGATTTTCGTCTCTATTCACAAGCATCTTTTTATGTTGTACAATGGATCCATTGAAATAATTCTCATCAACATATCTTTTTTCTCGATATCTTCCATTAGTTTGGCATTTATTATTATGGACCAATGAGATACCTATGGTTTGATACATAATAAATTGTCTATCCCATTTTATAGACAGACGTACTGGTTCGAGAATCAATATTCCCCTTTTTATAAATTCTGGAAGAGTTGGATTCGTCTGAATTAACATTACATCCAGGTTCATTTCTCCTCCTTGAATAGAGGATATAGCAATTTCCTTTGCATTTATTAGTCTAAGCAGGAAACAATATACCTTAACATTATTGAAAATTCTGTTATTCAAAAGATCATCCCATCTCAATTGAAAAAGCAAATATTTTTTCAGGAATAACTCTTGTTTTGCTTTCTTGTTACTCTCGGGTTGTCCTTTCTTTTCACGTTTTTGAATGTCTGATTCCGTGTAATCCTTTTCAAAATCTTTTTGTCGTTTTCGTGCGTCTGAGCCAATATTTCCGTGGCCGAGCTGTTCTTTTTCTTCTTGATTTCGATTCTTTAATTCAAGATATTCTTTTTGATTAGATGATATACGAAGATCCTTTTTTCGATTTCCATTAATGTTTTTGTTTTCACTAATGTTTTCATTTCCATTAAAAATGAAAAGAAGTAATTTGATTGGTATAATCCACGGTTTGATCTTATATGCATCATAAAGTGGCACAAATTCTGAGAAGAACCAAGATTTCGTATTTAATATGCTACGATATAGTATTTCTTTATTCATTCCCATCAAAAAAAAGTTTTTTTTTTTTTGATTGGGTGGGTTGATTTCTTGATGAATCGTGAGATAGAAAAGATCTTTCTTATCAATCATTTGATAATAATCAGTCTCGGTCTTAGTCATTTTATTAATGTTGGTCCCGGTATCCGTATCGGTCCAGGACTCAATATCGATATTCTTTCTAAGAAATAAATCGAAAATTTTCCACTCCAAATATTTTCTATCCGTACTTTTACCCGTACCAAAAATATACTCTTCTCCTAGATAATCACTAATACATATATCCCCCAGTATATAAAATGGTTCAATTTTAGGCGTGTTGTAATTATATGGAATCTCTCGGGCCTCGTTTACTTGTAATGAGGATGGATAAATATATGAGTCTTTCCTATCCCCATAATTAATATATTTATATGAAAAAAGATCATATCTGTAGTTTTTTTTGAATTTTTCTTTTTTGATCGTCAATGAATTCACTTCATAATCATTTTTTTTCTCGTAATGAATGAATTGGGCTTTTTCATATGAATTCTTTTTTGAGTCTTTATTTTGAATCGTACGACGCCGATTGACCCTAGTTCGCCATTTTTGCGGTACTAATTTAGACCACCTAGCCTGAGATAAATTGTATTGATAATGACCCCTTAACCAGTTTTTCCACTCATTCATTCCAGAATTCGGAAGTTTTTTATGCCTTGATTTGGAATCTAATATTCTTCGTGTTCCAAAAAAATTCCTGATTCTATCCTTAAGAATAAGATATGCTTCGCGATATTGAAGTAGAGATCTCAAATGATACTTCTTATTAATAGCTTGGATTTGTGATAATTTGTAAAATACAGATGCTTGTGAAAAGGAATATAGGTCACCAGAAATCTTTGATTTATTTTTACTAATATTAGAAAGAGACTTTTTTATAGTCGAAATAAAGTTCATTTTTTTTTGATTTGTTTCATCAATCCCTTCTTTGTGAATGTATTTATCGATAATCTTTTTTGTTGATTCAAGGAAAAGTTGTACGTTGACTCTAGAAACATTAACAGTACATAGAAAGATATGTATGTATATTCTTTCGTTGAAAAATGTCAAAAAATAGTGCCATTTGCGTATGAATATGAATCTGTTACTTCTTCCTTTTGATATCTGCCAAATATGTTTCTGCGATTCCGATCTTTTATCACCACAACTTGTATCGTTAGGACTAATATTTATATCCGGAGTTAGAAATATTTTTCTTTTGTCTTTTGCACCCCTTTCTATTTGATTTCTGATTAGGGTTGTTCTATCGGACAGATCTTTCCTTTTTTTTTCTGTCAGTGAATAATTTGCCCAATCCATGAATCTAATTCGAATGGTCGATGTCGATTCAGGAACAATTTGATTACTGCTTATAATTATGGAATCTTTTCCATTTTCATTCGGTTCATATACTTTCTTCAATACAAATAAGAAAATTGGATTTACGTTTGCAAACTCTTTTATTTTTCTTTTTAAAAATAGAACCGTTTTGATAATCCATCTTGTTTTTTCTTTTGAGACCTTTATAAACTGTTTTGTTTTTTTTTTGAAAACTCTTAGAACTAGAAAACATTTTTTTTTCACTTTTCTCTTTTTTTTTTCGAATTCATTATAAATAGGTTCAAAAAAGGAAGGTTGTTGTCGGGCAGAACCAAAAGGTAGTTCGGTTTCCTTTCCCCAGATTGTTAAAAAACAAAAATTTTCTGTTTTCCCTTTCTTTTGGATTGGATCTCTATGATGGGATCGTAGTTTGGATTTGCGCCAGGGTTTCAGACAGAAAGGAAATAGGATTTTTATCTGAATACCATCTGTTAACCAGTTTTTCGGAAATTCTGTTTCTG